AATAATTTTTAATACATATTATTTATTATTGTATTGGATTTATACTGTATAATAGCATATTAATTCTAATAAGTGTATTAGTTTTAGTAAGATTAAATTTATTTTGGTATAATTATACACCCTCCTAAAGGAGCATTTGAGATTGTATTCTTTATAAACTTATGTATTTCTTTACTATTGTATAGTCATTATTTAGAATCTAACTACGATAAAATAAATTATATTATTAATACTGACACTTGTACAGCTAATATATTGGAAATAATATTTAATGTAACGGGTGTTATATTAAACATTTGTTTTAAAAACCTATAAGTATATCATCTTTGATAGAATTACGTCTTATTTAAGAAAAACAAGAATATATAAAACATCTTAAAGGATTTGAACCATTATGCAGAATTTAGAAGATTCTTGTTTTAACCGGACAATTACTCCCGGGGAGATATTTATTGTATAATAGCTTCTGTTTCATTATTTATAAAATTAACATCCCTTTTTTTCTCTTCCGTCGTAGAGGATAAATCCCCGGTAAATTATAACCTTTCCTATCAATTCTATCTTTAAAAGATTTGTTAGTTTGACTAATTTTAGTTTTATATCTAAAATATGTATCGTATGATAATCATCATACTATTCTTTTTATATAATTATATATACCGGCAAATAATATTATATTATACATTAGATTTAATATTAATGTAAATTAATTGAATCTTTAATGTAAGAACAAGTTAATATTGTGAATACATAAGCTTGAATTACAGATACAGCTAATTCTAAAGTCATAATTGCTAAGAATAAAGTAAATGGAATTAAAGTTAATATAGCCACTATTAAACTAGTGTTAAACATTTGATATAAAAAGGTAGCTAAAATTTTCATTAAAGTATGCCCAGCAACCATATTAGCAAATAATCTGATACCTAAAGAAAAAGCTCTAGCTAAATAACTAGTTAATTCAATTAAAACTAATAAAGGAACTAATGCTAAAGGTGTACCTGATGGTACAAAGTATGAAAAGAAATGTAATTTATGAATACTTAAACCTAAAATAGTTACAGCTATTAATATAGTGAAAGAGAAACCTATACTTACTATTATTGAAGTAGTTATTGTAAATGAATATGGTACATTACCAGTTAAATTAGCTATTAAGATAAAAAAGAAAATAGAATAAATAAATGGTAAGTATATTTCTTTACCTAATTGTTCTCTAACCATAGAATGAATACTTGCAAATAAACTTTCTAAGACTATAGACCATTTACTTGGTATTAATTTAACTTCATTATTACCTGCATAATGTATTCCAACTATTAAGAATAAAACTAAGATAGAATATAATCCTAAATTAGTTAAAGTTATATTTAAATATCCTAATATAGGTGCATTTATTCCTATTAAATTTGTTACTTCAAATTGTTCTAGTGGAGAATTTACTAATAATAAGTTTGTATTTAATAACATTTTTTGTTAATTTGTTTTTTGTTTTTCAGTTTATATTTAATATATTTTTTATTTGATTTTTTAATGTTTGTTAATTTGATTTAATCAAATAAAAAGATATATTTTTTTTACTTTACTAAAAAATAAAATGAATATTTTGATTTAAATTATTCATTTTATTTTTATTTGATTAAAATATTTAATTTTTTATATAATATCATATAATATTTTATCATATCATATAATATCATTATCATTAAATATTTTATCATATCATATAATATCATTATCATTAAATATTTTAAATGTAAGTACTTAATTTAATTATGGAAAGATATTCCTTTTAAAGCTTAAGAATTTTTAGAATATTTGCACTGGTGATTTCTAGAAAGCCGAAGAAGTTATTTAAATCTAGATTATTACATTTTATTTTACTTAATGTTTTAATTAAATTTAAAGGGTCTAGAAAATAAAGGGGGATATAAAGAGTTTACATCATAGTAATATAAATTTTTAGAGTATGCTTCATAAATATCTGTAGCCTTATAATAAATCTATAATTTAAATGTGCTACGATTGATATATTTACCTGAAGCCTATAATCAAAGAAAAGGGGGTTATAAAATAATTAATATTTTTATTAAAAAGTATATTATACTTGGATATAAAATATAATTAGCAATAATAGCGCTACAATATGAGCTATTATGTTTTTTACATATAAATCCATAAAAGCACGTACCGATTTAATTTACTAATTTGTTCTTTTTCATGTAACCATGTCGATAAAAATACGGGTAAATAAAATGGTATTTTGATTTGACCTTTTATAAATAATATAAATATATATAAATCTATAAATAAATATATTAGATATAGAGACCCTACTATTATATATATAGATAGTACTTTAATATAAGTAATATTTTGTACTATTATCAATATATTATCAAAACCAACATTAATAATAAATAATAATAATATTAAAATATATTTAATATATTTAGAGTAATTAGGTCTATTATTATTTGACGGTACTGTACTATTACTAATATAACTATTATTATGATTTTTGTTTTGAATTAAAAAAAATAAACTTAATAAACTTTCTAATATTTGAAAATTATTTTTATTATTATTATTTAATAATATTTTAAGATTTGTGAATATTTCTTTAATAAAGTTATTTTTGGTCAAACTAAGAAGTGGAGTACTATTAGAAGAAAACCTTCTACCTGTATGAATACTTCTTCTACCTGTATGAATACTTCTTCTACCTGTAGGTATATTATTATTTTTTATCGGTGAATCAGTTATACCTAATAATATTTTATCTATATTTAATAAAAGTTTGTTATATTTTTCTATCGATTGTTCTTTCAACACTAAACCAAGTATACCGTAATTAGTATCAACTCTATAGTGAAAATAAAACATCATTTCATTAAGATCATTAGTATGTGCTTGATTAGTAATAATTTTATTTAATCTAAAGAATTTAACCTGAAGATCTTTTAATTTTTGATTTCTTTTTGGATGATGTGAGTGATATGATTGATTTATTATAGCAGACAGTAGGTCTCTATAATTTAGACTTAATTTTTCTTTAACAGCATCAGAAATGGTCTCACCTTCCTGTACTATATCATAATTGAATTTTTTCATTCTTTCTATAACATCTATTATTCGAATATCTATTGGGGAGATAAGATGTCTTTTACTATGACTACCACCACTTAATCTAATCCCTACCACTGAAAATATAATTTTTAATAATTCCCAACTTGAATTTTCACAAATAAATACAGTATTACTATAATTAGTTAAGATGTTAGGATATTTTTCTAACACCCTCCCTTCGGCTAAGAGGGGGTAATTGATAATAGGATGTTGCAATAAATAATTTATTCGAGATTGATTTTGTATGAACACCTTCATAGCTATCTTCTAATCTAACAATATTTTGTAAAGGCATATTTAAATAGGATTGGAGTAATAACTCTGCATTATTGATATTAATAGGTTCAGGAAGATCACTATATACTACTCTACCTATATATTCTTTATATTGATAATTATGTTCTTTACTATAATTAGATGGTGCTATCATAAGACAGGCATAAACTTCATTATTTACTTTTTTACTATGTTTTCTTTTTATTTTAATGTGAGTATTTTTAAGTAATAAAGTTAATATTTCTTTAACTTCAATTAATTCATTTCTATTTAATGTTAATAATTTTGTCATTTTTGTTTTTTATTTTATTTTGTTTTGTTTTGTTAAAATAGAATAGGTAAATCACCTATCAAGATGTATACATTAAAGTATAAAATAATTATATTTTTATATTTAATATACTATTTTTATAAGTTAAAGTATTTATTATACTCTAATATTATTCGTAATTATAAATAATAATTTGATATGTTATATCTATTTTTGATATATAAATATCTGTGTGTAAAGCAATACCCCTAGCCTAGTCTTTATTTATACAGAAGAGGGGGAGGGGGATTTTATGGAATCGAGTATGTTATTAAAAATGTAAACCTATAAATAGGTTAATAATCCACCATTTTATATTGGTAATATAAATTATTTTTAATTAAAAATTATTATTTTTATAATTATAATTTCATAAATTTAATTAATTTTAATTTAATAATAAACAAGTAAATAGGGGTTAAATTACTAATATAAAACTATTTCTAGTCTTGTCTTTCTTTTCTAGACTAAGAAAGAAGAAAGAATATATATATATCTTTAAATAAATAAAAACAATAATAAAGTATTGTAAAATTACAAAATATAGGTATTAATTTGTTTTTTTATTTTTAGAAATAAAGATAGGTGCTATCATAGCTAATAATAAAATTACACTAGTAATAATAAACCAGGAAGCCCCATAAGTATAAAGACCATATCCAATAGCTTCAATTTGTAAGAAATTATTAAGTGTAGTATCAGCAATAACTGGACTATAAGAAGTTACAATATTAACATTACCAGATAAATCAGAATTTAACAATAATAGATTTAAATTATTAAAAATATTTAATATCATAGATAAACTTGAAACATCATTTATGCTAAATGGTATAATATTAAATAATTCGTATAGGAATAATGAACCTATAGATAAAGCTAAAGGTAAATTTTTAGTATATTGACTTCCAGCTTCCAATATGTCAGTTAATTTAATATTAATCATCATTATTACAAATAAGAATAATACGGCAATTGCACCGATATATACTATGATATAAGAAATACCTATAAATCCTATACCTAATAAAATTAAATATCCCGCAGCATTAACAAACACTGATATTAAGAAAATAACTGCTATTACAGGATTTTTAGAAGTAATTACTAAAACACTTGAAAATAGTGCAGCAAAGGCTAATAAATCAATTAAGAAATTTTTCATTTTAATTTGTTTTTTTATTTTATTTTTTTGACCTACGTTAATTTATAAAAGGTCGTAAACAAGATATTTAAATATCAAGTAGGTTTAACCTAAAAATTTTATAAAAATATGATATAAATAGGATAATACCTCGATCATTAATTATTATTAATGTACTCTTTTACATTGTTTGCTACATTTTTGTAATATTTACTATTGCTGGTAATACTAAATATTAGTATTCTAAAACCAAAATATAATAATATTTTATAACTATATTATTACAAAGAATCTTTTTAGCAAATATATTATATTAATATTTGATTATAAAATATTTCTAAGCTTTAGCCTAAATATTAAAAATAAGTATAGGGTTAAAATATAAATTAAAAAAATTTATGTCCAATAGAAACAGTAAAACTAAAGGATCCTCTTTTGTTTTTCTGAGTTAATCTAGCTGTAGTAATATAATTAGATTTACTTCTAGATAAACTACCATATTGAATTTTTTTAACTGTTCTTCTAGGAACAATTTTACCTCTCATTAATCTTCCTCCTAATTTAATATTCACTCCAGTTAATATACTAGTAAATTTAGATAATTTATTATTATTACTTCTAAAAATTATTTTGCTAGATTGATGTTTTAAAAATCTACCAATAATTCTAGTAAAAGAATTTCTTCTAAATAAACCTAATTTCCCTAAAATATTAATTAAAATTTGACTATTATGACTAATTGAATATAATTGAGTTAATTCTAATTTGATTGGTTTTTTAAAATATTTACTTAATTTATTAGATATACCTTGTAATTTATTTACATTTTTTTCTAATAAATTTTGATTTCCTTTTTTATTCATAACAAAAAAAAATAAATTTATAATAACATTATTTGGAGTAACATAAAAATATGGTTTACTTATAACACTAGACATTTCAAAAAAAGAATATTCTAATATTTTATAAACATTTTTATTTAAAATGTTTGAATTTAAAGTTTTAGGATTAAATTCATATAAAGTATTTTGATTTTGAGCTAATGGTATATCTAATGTTGTAAAAGATTTTAAATATTTTTGAATTTTAGTTTGCATTTCAGTATCTTTTTTTTGTTTAGGTATGTAACTTAACATATCTATTTTTTGATAGTAAGATGATTTAGTTTGATCTTTTTTGATTTCTTGACTTATTAGTTTTTTTGTATTTAATATTAAAGATTCTTTACTTTCAATATTTGAATTTTTTATTAATTGATCACTATAATTAACTATTTCTAGTAAAGGAGATTTTTCTATACTTTTTATTTGTATTCTTTCTCGTCTTTCTTTAGAAAGACTAGTAGGTATCTTATAATTATTTGATTTAAGTGTGAATAAATCTATAGTAGAATAATGATTATTTATTGGTAAGATTGATTGGTTATAATTCATTTTGTTGGAGTTTAATTTGTTGTTTATTTATTTTTACTTTTCATAACTAAGCTATATATAATATATATAACTACTAAATTTATCCATAATAATTGTAATATACATACGTTTTACAATATAAATTTTATTATGTTTAATATAAAGGATACTATTTATATTTAATAAAGATAGTTTAAGCTAATGTAATTAAATAGGTAGAAATATTTATATTAATAATATTATGTATCCTTACTTAATATAAATAATATCTAAATTAGCTTTAATAAGGGTATATACTTTAATATTTCCTCCCGGAAATTTATTATTTAATAATTTATTATTTATTTATTTATTTTGGTTTAAGTTAATAAAATTACTATTCTATTCTTTTAATATAGATATAAAAACAAAAATAACAAATAAGAAATAATAATACTTATTATTAAATGATTAAAAAAATTTTGATTTAATTTTATTTTATAAAATGATATAAATTATAAATATAAAAAGGATTGACAATTAATAATATCCAGTCTTAATAATAAATTAGTAATGTTAAACTAAATGCTTTACAGCACTTTCATTTACATCCTATTTAGAAATGTTCTATTTCTTATTAAATATTAACTAAAAAAAATAGTTAATAAGATAGTATCTAGGGGATAGCTTCCTGCTTAATATTCATTCAGCGCTTATCTATCATGTTTGTGGCTACCCAACTATGCTTTAGTCTTAGTCTTTCGAAGAAAGAAAAAAAAGAGATAAACAATTGGTACACTAGAGAAACACAGCCTATTGATCCTTTCGTACTAGAAGGTCTGCCCCTTTTTACTATTTATCCCTCCAGAAGATAGGGACCATACTGACTCACGTCGTATTAAACCCAACTCGCGTAACCTTTTAATCGGCGAACAGCCGAACCCTTCCAAGCTTCTACCCCCGGAGGATAGGTTGAGTCGACATCGAGGTGCCAAACAGCCGGGACAATGTGTACTCTCACCAGCTATCAGCCTGTTATCCCTAGCGTAACTTTTATCGATTGATCCCCGTCTATTCCATATTATAGCGAAGGGTCACTATGCCCTACTTACGTATCTGTTCGACTTCTAAGTCTTTCAGTTAGGCATGCTTTCCGCCATTACGCCGATTACAACCTTTCTCACTGGTTGATTGATTTCCATTCAATTTTCTAGCTATACCTTATGTTTATAGAAATATAAAAAAATTTATATTATACATAGTTTGAATAGATACTATGATTTTTCAGTAAGGATCTCTATTAGTCTTAGTCTTTCAAAGAAAGAAGAGAGATTATTAAAATTTAATAAATATCTTTGGATGTACTTTGCTACTTTATCAAAGACGACCGCCCCAGTCAAACTGCCAATTAGCCACCTATCCCTTAAATTTTTTAAAATAAAAAGGTAAATTTTAACCCAACTAAAGTCAGAAGGTATTCCATATTTCGTCTATCGACATCCCTAATTACTATTAACTAAAGTTGTTGTAGATTAATATGATAGCTAACTACAGTAAAGCTGCATAGGGTCTTCCCGTCCACCTGGAGGCAACCCGCATCTGCACGGGTAATTCAATTTCACTGAGCAAGTTGTAGAGACAGTGAGACCATCGTTACACTATTGATACCAGACCACATTTAATGGCCAATTTATTTTGCTACCTTAGGATCCTCATAGTTAAGACCGCTATTAACCAGACTTTCAATTAGTTACAGTCACCCATAACCTCTCTTATGTTAATGGCATTGGGCAAATTTCATCCAGAATACTATGATTTTTCATCATTGCTCTGAATTGTGTTTTTAGTAAACAGTCGGGGCCTCCGATTTTGTGACACCCTCCTCTTTCCGGAGGGTTCCTCTTATTGTCAAACTTATGAGGAGAACTTGCCGAGTTCCTTAACAACTTTTAGCTCTACGCCTTAGTATACTCTACTTACGAACCTGTGTCGGTTTAGGGTACGGTAGTTAAAAATATTATTTTCCTGATCCTTAATATAAATTATATAAAGGACTTTCTATTTTATACTCATCAGACAAAACTTTGGTTTTGTACCTTAGAGGCCGCAATAACATAAGGTGGTTTAACCTTTCCTTATAACCCTTTCGTATTCGGCGAGAAGTATTATAACTTCTTTTTACGTTACTCATGTCAGCATTCTCTCTTCAGTGACCTAAAAACAATGAAACACTGTTTTATCATCAGTATACTGAATGTTCTACTACCTATATATTGAATTTGTAATAAATAAATTCAAAATAAACACGATATCGGTTGATTTTTTAAGACCCGTTAAATTTTTGGCGTAATATTCTTAGGGCTGCTACGTTGTTACATTACGTTTATTAAAAGATAGCGACTACCAGGCTCACTTTACAGCTGCATTCAATATATTACTTCCTTCATTTCACTTAAAAATCATTTGGGACCTTGTTTCGTGTTCTCGGCTGTTTCCGTCTTGACTACCCAACTTAGCATGAGCAGTCTGAATATCTAACATCAATTTATGTCATTCCGAGATTCTCTTCCATTGGTAAGATTTTCGACGTCCCCGCAACCTAAACTTTTTAAATTAAAGTTGGGAACTCAGTGCTGTACCACCATAAATTTAGTTTAGATGTCATACTTACATATGTTTCGTAGAAAACCAGCTATCACTAGGTCAGATTGGCATTTCACCGCTTCCTAAAACTCTTCGGAGAATTTTGCTACATTCACCCGTTCGATCCATTATAATCTGGTCTTAGGAAGATCACCTAGCTTCGGGTCTAATAGAAGTAACTTATTCATTACTATTCCTAGAAAATATTAAACTTCTTGTCGAAGGATATCCTATTTTTACTTGATTTTAAAATAAAAATACTATTAGCTAGTTAGTATGATCGCTTTCACTAAGGCTTTGAACCTTGCTACTCCTATTAACTTGCTGACCCATTATGCAAAAGGTACGCCGTCATTTAATTTAAATAAATTTCGACTGCTTATAGAGTTACTAATTCAACTGTTTCATTTATGTCTAATAATACATAACTTTTCAAACTTTCCCTTACGGTACTTTTCACTATCGCTAAATTTATAATACTTAGCCTTAGAGGATGGTTCCCCTATATTCCGACAAGTTTGCTCTCGTCGTACTTGATTTTAATTTCATATGAAATTATGTAAAATAATTTAACATACAGGACTTTTTTACCTTCTTTGGTTACTGGTGTGTATTTGTGTTAATTTATTTTATTAGGCTAATCCGATTTCACTCGCCATTACTTTCGGAGTCTCGGTTGATTTCCTTTCCTTTCCCTAATGAAATGTTTTACTTCGGGAAGTTGAGATATTTAAGGTTTCCCTTAGGATCGCCTACATTTTTTAACTACAATTAATTTGTATAATTGAAGATCACTTTATGTGAATTGTGGCTTTTGGACTTAGGCCCTCCTTTTGTATAAATTTGCTAGTTTTTCCTTAATAACCCCTTTAAATTACTGTTTGATGTTATAACTATATTGTCATCGATACTTTTATATTATAATTTGTTTAAAAGATTATATTTGATTTGTATATCAATAATTATTTCTTATAAAATATATACATAAATAAAATATTATATATTTAGAATATTTTTAATTTTTGTCTTTATTTTTCTTCTTTCTAGTCTTAGTCTAGGGAGAAAGACCGGACAAGAAATACTAATAAAGAATAGATTTAATTTATTTATTTTTTTATAATGTACTCATCTATTAAAAAATACATTTTTGTATTTTTATATAGTGTCCCTCCTAGTCTTTGTAAATAAAGAAGAGGAGAGGGGGATATATAATTTATAAAAATATAAATATAAGGTAAAATGATTTATTTTTTAAAATAAAACTCAATAATGGCATCTAGATTATTTATAAAATACTCTAAATAAAAATAGGAATAATAAGATGTTATTAGTAATAAAATAAATAAACATATGATGATTACTAAACTTGATTTTTTTAAAATAATTAAAGATTTGATATACCCCCCTAGCCTTTAGGAAGGGGAGGGGACCAATTTTAAGGGTAATATTTTTACAAGTAAATTTTCTACTTTATCTTCATTGATATAAAATAATAATAAATTATAACAAATTAATAAAATAAAAATAAATTGTAGTCTCTGAAAATATTGAATTAAATTTAATAAATCTAAGGCGTTATTTCCTGTTAAATGTAGCATCTCTCTTAACATATCTATGAAATCATGGTTAGATATAAAATTATTTGATCTAGGTTTAACTATTTCAGATGAAATATCACCAACCACATTTTTAGTTAAAATAGCCTGAGAGTAACACTACCTAATAATACTGCGACTTTCCCTGTGGCACTGGGATAGTGCTGAGCCATTTTCATTCCACCTACTACTGCTGCGGTCATGATGGCGCCATCCGAGGCTTTACCTAGATATCCTTTATTAGTAGAATCAGTATGAGATGTTGATTGAGAACTATTATCACCTAATAAATGAAAATTAAAGTTACCGTTGCATAGTTGTAAATTTAATAAATATTGATTAATAATAAATTCAATAAACATCAAACACATAAATAGAGTAAATAAAATTATAAATAGTTCTAAGAAACTCCATTTATCAATTCTAGATCTAATACCTCCGGGTATTAAATGAAAATAAGAATAAATACCCCTCAAAGAGGATATAAACCAAAAGGAGAATAATATTAATTTTATACAAATTAATAATAACATATTAAAATATTGTATATTTATTATGTGACAGTGTCTAATATAGAAGTCTTTAAAACATTCTACTCTTTTAAAAAATAATGTACTCATCTATAAAAAGATACATTATTTATTTTAGTGTTGTGTTGTCGAGTCTAGAGATAAATAATTTATAAAAATATAATAAAATATGATTTTTTTTAAATAAAAAAAAAGAATGAAATATAAATATTAGAACAGTGAAGGTTCATAGTATGTTAATTCCTTTCCTGATAATAATAATAATCCTGTCTAATAGAGTTTGTTTCTTGTTGTTTATTATATTTTATTTAAAATAAAAAACTAGTATTTAATAATTCAATATTAAATCAAGCAATCATTAAATAATAGTTGCCGGGTTACACTTTTAAAAGGAATATCTTTCCATAATTAAATTAAGTACTTACATTTAAAATCTTTTATAAAAAATTAAATATTTTAATCAAATAAAAATAAAATGAATATTCATTTTATTTTTTAGTAAAGTAAAAAAAATATATCTTTTTCTTCTTCTTTCTCTTATTTATTAGTCGAAGAAATAAAGACTAGAAAGACTAGTATAAAATATATTAAATATAAACTGAAAAACAAAAAACAAATAAATAAAAAAACAAAAATGAAAAATTTATTAGATAAAATAACAAATGCTTTTGAAGATATTAAAAAACTTCTTGATGATTGGTTTCAAGGAGGTCTTTCAGATTTAAATTTCCAGAAATTTTATAAATATCTTGATAGTTTAACACTATTACAAGAATCATCTTTATTGCACATAATCATGTTTATAGTAATATTTACTACTGTATTTAATATATTAGGTGTATTATTAGGTAACGAAATGGTTCGGTACTTTAATCTAGAAGAAAGATTTCCTCTCCCCTCAAATAGGGGAGGATTCTATTTTAAGTTACGAACTAAATTTCAAAGATACTATTTAATATGGAATGTGTTTATATTGTTTATCATTTGTATTGTTGGTGTAGGTATAAACATTTTACTGTTTGTAGTATAATTTCTATTATATATATATTTATATTTTAAACTATGAAATATTTATATTAAGGTCTTGGTTAGTCTGTTAGCTATATTTATTAAATCTATTAGATTTTTATAGATATTATAATTTATAATTATAAGGTTATTAAACCCCCAGCCTTTAGGAAAGGGGGTTAAGAATTTAACCAATTATTACACTTTATTAAAGTGTATAAATTATATATTTTAGTAGTCTTTCTAGTCGACTCCTCCCCCTAAAGGCTAGAAAGAAGAAAAATCATTATTATTAAGATTTATTATTCAATTTAACAATAAATAATCTAATCACTTGTTGTAATGTAAATAAAGGTAAAAAATATTTAGATAAGATATAAATTAATATAAATAATACTACAAATGAAAAGTATAATTGATTTAAAAAGTAAAAAGGAATTAATTGTGGCATAAGTTTTATAAAATAAGGCTCTTATTAAAAATTAAGAACTATCTCTTGCAAGGTATGCAAACAAAATAATTGAGATAATGATATATTTTAAAATGTTTATTATAAATTTTAATTTTTGTTAATTTGTTGTACAAGTATAACATAGTATGTACCAGAGTTGAACAGGTTTATTAAGTTTATCTTAAATTATGTTATTCCGAATAACTAACATACTCTAAAAATCTTTACTTATAGCCTTTATCAAATATCGTTTCATTAAACGATACTTTTATGATAAACAGATAGAGATCTATTAATGTAACTATTAGTTTTAAAATAAAAATTACTAGATAATATTTCGACTTCTCCTCCTAGCCTAGCCGAAGGGCTTTATTACAAAAAGAGAAAATACCATTCCCATAACTTAAAATAAAAGATTTTCTTAATTAAAGAATCCCCCTCTTAGCCTTTCTACGACTAAGGAGCCGAAGGAGCCGAAGGAGCCGAAGGAGCCGAAGGAGCCGAAGGAGCCGAAGGAGCCGAAGGAAAGGGGTAAAGATATTAGTCATTATAATAAAGAAGTTAAATTAATTGATAATTTCAATGAATGGAAAAATTTAATTGTGGAATATTGTATTCTAGATTGTATAGTTTTATATTAAATTATTATTCATTTTAGAAATTTAGTTTATAATAATTTTCCAATTAATATTGAAGATTATCCTACTATTTCAAGTTTATCATTCGCAATTTATAGAAAACATTATTTAAAATTAAATACTATTCCTATTAATAAAGGTAAAATATTCAATTTTATTAAAGAAAGTTATACTGGAGGATCTACAGATATGTACATTCCAGAAGGAAAAAATATTAATTGTTATGATGTGAATAGTTTATATCCTTTTGTAATGAAAACTAATAAATATCCAATAGGCTATATTTATGAATTTGAAGGTGATATTACTATTCTAAATAATATATATTGGATAGGTGATGTTGATGTAAATTCAAAAACTGATTTAAAACATCCTTACTTACAAATTCATTATAAAACTAAAAATGGATATAGAACAGTAAGGGTTCATTTTCAATGAAAATTAATTCACCAGAATATTTCAATGCTCTTAAAGATTATAATTTTACAATTAAAAATGGATATTATTTCAAAACAGGAGATATTTTTTCAAAATTTGTAGATGATTTTTATTTATTAAGAAATAAATATACAAAAGGTGATCCTATGAATTTAACTTGTAAATTAATTATGAATTCGTTGTATGGTAGATTTGGAATGGCACCTATTCTTACTAAACAAGAATTTGTTAGTAAAGAAAAATTTAAGGAATTAACATTAAGTAATGAAATTGTTGATTTCTTAGATTTAGATGAATATGGTTTATTTGTTGGTTATATTGATAATAAATTAAGTAATAAATTACATAAAATGAGTGTATGTATAGCTAGTGCTGTTACAGCATATTCTAGAATATATATGTCTAAATTTAAAAATAGTAATGATTATAATTTATATTATTCTGATACAGATAGTCTATTTATTGACAAAAATTTACCAGAATCATTGATAGGTGATAAAATAGGTCAATTTAAATTAGAATATAGCTTTAAAGAAGTTGTATTCTTAGGTCCTAAAATATATGGAGGTATAACTTAATTAAATGAATATATTTGTAAAGTTAAAGGATACAAAAATCCATCCTTAATATCATTTGATGATTTAAAAAGTCTATTATATAAAGATACTAAACCTTTAGAAATATATCATGATAAATGGTATCGAAATATAGAGGAATCTAAAATAACCATAAAAAATCAAGTATATAATTTAATTGCCACTGAAAATAAAAGATCTTTTGTTTTAGATAAAGATGGTAAAATTATAAACACCATAGCATTTAAAATCGATGAAAAATAGGTATATATTTTAAATATATTTAATCTCAAGTAAAAACTAATTTATTTTTATAATAAATTAATCCACCCCTCATAAGAGGGAGTGAATATTGCTAGAAGAATCAGAGAATTTGATGGATTCTTTTATGTAAAGGGCATAATATTATATTTATCCTATTTATTAATAATTTATGTTTATACCCCTCTTCTTTATAAATAAAGACTAGGCTGGAGGGGGGTTAAAATTATAAATCAAATAAGAAAACAAAATTTAGAAAAATAATAAATAATAAGAAGAAGGCACTTATAGCAATATTATAAAATAAATAAAATCTTTGAAATTTAATTCTATATTCTAAAAATATTTTTAATTTAGGATATCTTTCACCTATTTTAAAATATGCAATTAAGTAATTACTATAAAATATAATTAAAGTTGAAATCAATAATGTTAATATTAATAAAGAAGCTAATATATTAAATATTAGAAGTGAATTATCAACGGGTAAAGTTGAAGTTAATTCAATAATACTATGGAAATAATTTATAATATCTTCCCTTGAAGGGATCAAATCATTTATATTTCATAATTCATTTTTTGAATTATTCAAACTTTCAATTTTATCCATAATTGCTTTTTGAGCTGTTTTTACAGACTGTAATTCTTCTTTAATATTATTTTGATTATCCACGACAGTATTTAATGTTTCAGTTATATTATCAAGTTTTTCATTTGTTGAATTAGTGTTTTTATTGTTTTCAATTCTATCAGCTCTGTGCATACAAAGATCTGCACCCCCCTCTACGACGGGAGGGGTAGCGACACCTGCTTTAGTTACTCGTATATTTATTTTAGGAACCTTAATTGAATTAAATAATAAATTGATAAGCATAATTTTGTTTTTATTTGATTTTTGTTTTTCAGTTTATATTTAATATATTTTTTACTTAATTTCGAAATAAAAAGATATATTTTTTTTACTTTACTAAAAAATAAAATGAATATTCATTTTATTTTTATTTGATTAAAATATCTTTAAAGATTTTAAATGTAAGTACTTAATTTAATTATGGAAAGATATTACTTTTAAAGTGATACTATTATAACTATAATTTTAACCGAGGAATAACTGTTTTAATAATATTAGTTATTGCAAAGTTAAATAAATTAACTTTAAAGAATTTTTTTTAGGGATTTTCAATATTTTATAACCTTTTAGTTATGATATAAATATCTAAACATACCCTCGCATTAAGTCGATATGGAAGTACAGGTCTTTGAGGACATTCAATATTTACTAGTCTTTCCGCTGATTTATTTAGAAAAATAAAGACTATAAAGAAGAGAAAGAAGAAAAAGCCAAAGAAGTTATTTATATTTAATACATTAAATTTAGAATATGTGTATATAAAATTTAAAGGCATAGGTTTACACTTATATTAAGGATAATACTAATTTACATCATAATAATATAAATCTTTGCTATAAGCTTTATAAACATCTGTAGCCTTCTAATGAATCTGTAAGTAATTTGTCCTCTTTAGCCCCCTTTCGTCCGTCCTCGTAGAAGAGAAGAGGGGGGATAAAATAATTAATTTTTATTATTAATGATTAATCTATTATAGGGGGGTATTTTAAATTAAAACATAAATATTAATAATAATTATTGATAATATAGTGAATAATGAAAAAAATAAATTAGAATATAGGTAAAAAGTTTGAAATTTTTTTCTATATTCAAGTAATTTAGCTAATTTTGGATATCTAATTGATAATTTGAATCTATCTATTAAATACTGACTAAAAAATATCATTAAAGTCGAGAATAATAACATTAATAATAAAACAGCAGATAAAATATTAAATAACAAAACTTGGTCATAATACGAAAAATGAGTATCAAAGAAATTAGTATATGAAAAAAAGTAATCTTTAATATTTTCTATAGGTGAATAAATATTAAAATCATCCCATAATTTATTAATATTTTTTGATACTTGTTCTTGTAAATTACCTACTTGTTTTTGAATATTTTCAACTTTTTGATTTAAACTTAAAACTTGATCTTTAAAACTATCCCGAGATTGAAGTTCTAAATTTTCTTGGCTCCGATTTAATTTGGCTTCTCTGTTTTGATTTTTATAGATATTATAAGTTAATGCAGTAGTACTTGTAACTGTGACTCCTTGAGTTATATGGAATTTAGTAAATTTAACATGGTTAAATAAATATAATAATAACATTTTTATAATTTTTTGTTTTTCAGTTTATATTTAATATATTTTTTAATAAATAAAAAGATATATTTTTTTTACTTTACTAAAAAATAAAATGAATATTCATTTTATTTTTATTTGATTAAAATATTTTTATTTAATTATTTAATATTTTAAATGTAAGTACTTAATTTAATTATGGAAAGATACTTCTTTTAAAAGTTTTAAAATAAATTATTATTCTTTCTAGTCTTTCTGTCTACGACTAAAGAACGAAGACTAATAAGAATTATTATTATAAAATAATTTAATAATAAATTTTAATAATTTTTATTATTAATAAATAATTTAATAAATAATATATTTAATAATAATTATAGTAGATATTTTTCTTATTTTATTTATTTTTAGGGTAGCTGAAAAAAAGAATTGAACTTTCATCTTACCGTCATGAATGGTAGGTTTTAACCTTTTAAACTATTTCAGCCCTGAATATATTAAAACATTTTATGTTAGTTATATAACATATTATATATATTTGATTTTTTCCTATATTGCTAAAGTAAAAAAGAAAAGGGGTAGTTAGATAGTTGTAAGAATAGTTTTGTATATACTAATTTAATTTTCTTCTTTCTAGGAGTTTAGAAAAGAAAGACTAATAGTAACTGAATTTACTATAAATATTCATAAGTATCATATAGGTCATCATATTGCACATTAAAAATAAAAATAACAAACTTAAGTGTTAGAATTTTTTAAAATAATTTTTATGTCTATTTACTGTATTTTGAAAAATATATATATATTTATTTAAATATTAATTATATTTTTTTATACCACCCCTTTAGGGGTTTGATTTGATATTTGATATACTTATAACCTTACTAAATTATTTTTGTTGTTAATAATCCCAGTTTTAACTATCTTAACTCTCTTTTAGATTAAAAATAAAATTAAAATAATAATATAATTTATTAAAGGGTAAAATCAGAGACTTGAACTCTGAACAGCGTCGCCACAAGACGTTATTTTGCCAATTAAACTAATATTACCTCTTTTATAGTATAAAATACTTTAGTATTAATATCTTAATTTAAGTAGGAATGGAATAGTTTGAGTTAGCCTTTCCTAAAGGCTAGGGGGGGGGTCTTTCTACGACTAAGAAAAGAAAAGGGGGATCTAATAAATTAGAAAAAGTTTTATGATATATTATATAAATTTAATTGAGTATAGAGATCTTTACTTACTATAATATAATTATAATCAGTATTACCTTTTTCTAGAAGAATATAAATTAGTAGTATAAAATATACTACTTACAAAATGTGTTAATTTAACTTTTTTAATTGTTTGTTTTAATTTTAGAAGAGATTTTATAATTAAACTAAAGATTATCTCTTAATTTTCTTTAGCAATTAATATTACAAGAGATTGTAAAAATAATTAAGATACTGACATTAGACGGAAAAATTGATTAGTATTTAATAATACTTTAAATTAAATATTAAAAATAATACTTCTATTATTATAAAACTTATTCTAGTTCCTTTATAAAAATTAATAATTTTAATTATTTTAAGATATTTTTTTTCTTCTAATTTACTTAATAACATTTTATTATTTAATATATACAACGATAATAAATATATACAAATATTAAAAACACTTAATAAGCCTAAACAAGCAAAAAATAAAATAACACTAAATAATATTATTAAAGGATTTGAATTTGCAGCTACAGGAACACCCCTCTAAAGAGGGGGTTCATAAATTCAAAAAACATGATTTAAAAAAAAAAGATACATAAATAAAGATTAGATAAATAAAGCTAAAAAAACCATCTAACAAAGTTAAAATAGCTTAAATAAAACTATAAAAAGATAGTTCTATCTAATAAAGTAAGATAAAAATAAAATAGGGGTAATTAAAATATATATACAAAATATATATAAAATATAATTTATTAAGGCTAATATACCCCTCTCTACAACTAGTCGTGTCTAGAAAAGGGGTTATTTGTTATTATTAGGATAAAGAGCAAATAATAAAGTAGCTAAATAAATTATAAATAATCTATTTTCATTTAATATTGAATTATCTAATAAAATAGGTGAGAATACTAAAAATACTAAAGATAATAAACCAATAGTAATATATAAAGAATAAGTAGTAATAACTCCAGTATCTAATTTACCAATTTGAATACCAGTTTGATTTAAAGTATTACTTAAACCATAAGGTCCTATAAATTCAATTACTCCTCTATCTAAAACTTTACTTACAAAGTAACCTAATTGTAAACCTTTACCAATGAAGAAATGATTATAAATAACATCAAATAAATATTTACCATTTAAGAAAGTATATAATTTTCTAATTATAGTATTTTCCATAAAGAATAAATGAGGTGTAAAATGATATAAATATACAGCTAAAACAGCACCAAATAAAGATAAAATACTTGGTAATAATTTAATGATTCTATCTATAGAGAATTCAGCTTCAACAATATTAATATGATTAGGATGAATAAATATAGAATTCCCAAAGAAATCAGTACCAATACCGACAAATAAATCAGAGAAAATATAACCAAAGAAAATACTAAATAAAGCTAAAATAAATAAAGGAATAATAACAGCTAAACTAGCTTCATGAGAATGTAAATAAGATATTTTAGGTCCATTAGGTTTTGTTAAGAAAACTAATGATATTAATCTAAATGAATAGAAAGCTGTTAAACCAGCTGTTAAACTACCTAAAATAAATGCAAATGTACCTTCAAAACTATATTGTGCAAAAGCTAATTCTATAATTAAATCTTTACTATAAAATCCAGTTAACCAAGGTGTAGCTAATAAAGATAAAGTACCCACTAACATAGCAGTATATGTAAATGGTAAGAAATTAATTAAACCTCCTAATCTTCTCACATCTTGTTGATCAGAGAAACTATGAATCACTGCACCAGCACCTAAAAATAATAATGCTTTAAAGAAAGCATGATTTACTACATGCATTAAAGCAACATTATATTGACTTAAACCAACTGCCATTACCATATAACCTAATTGACTTATAGTACTGAAAGCAATTATTCTTTTTAAATCATTTTGCACTAAACCACAAGTTGCTGCAAAGAAAGCTGTAGAGGCACCTACTAATGTTATCACTAATAATGCTGTTGAACTATATTCTAAAATAGGAGAACTTCTAACTAATAAATATAATCCTGCTGTTACTAGTGTTGCGGCATGAATTAAAGCGGAAACTGGTGTAGGTCCTTCCATACTTCCGGGTAACCAACTATGTAATGGTATTTGAGCTGATTTAGCCATAGCTCCACTTAATAATAAGATACCAATAATATCAATAGCTGTACTATTCATAAAAGGTGCTAAACTAAATAAAGTTGAATAATTTAAAGAACCTAATAAAGCTATTAATGCAAAGAATCCTATACTTAAACCCATATCTCCAACTCTATTCATTGTAAAGGCTAATATGGCTGCTTTATTAGCTTGTATTCTAGTAAACCAGAAATTAATTAATAAGTAAGAAACTACTCCAATACCTTCCCAACCTACAAACATTACAAAATAATTAGCACCAGAAACTAATACTAACATAAAGAATGTGAATAAAGATAAATAAGAAAAGAATCTTTGATTATGAGGATCTTCTGCCATATAATTAGTTGAAAAGATATGAATTAAAGAAGATATATAAAGTACAGGAATAAACATTGATACAGTTAATTGATCAAATAAAAATTCCCATTGAATACTTAATATTTCTGAATCCATCCAAGTACTTAAATTAATACCAACTGGAGAAGCACATAAACCTACTTCATAAAAAGCTAAAGTAGCTAAAATTGAAGATATTATTAAGCATGTACATGTTATGATATGAGCACCAGTAACACCTATTTTTCTACCTAATAATCCTGAAACTAAACTTCCTAATAAAGGAAATATTAATATTGATAAATACATTATGTTCTTAAAGAGATATTTCCTCTTAATCTATAAAAAGCAACTAATATACTTAAACCTATTACTGATTCGGCACCGGCTATTGATATTATAAAAATACTAAAATTTTGTCCGATTGCATCATCAAAACTAAATGAACTTATTAAAACTAATAAGGTTACAGATAATAGCATTATTTCTATTGCTATGATCATTAAAATTATGTTTTTTCGATTTAAAATAAATCCTAAAACACCAATTAAAAATAATAATAATGATAAATTCATAGGTTTAAATATATTGTTTATCCTTAGGGTTCGATTATATGATAAGAAAATGAAATATTAATTCATTTTATAATTTAATTAGTAAAAATATGACTATTATTTAGTTAAGAGATATTTAATTTTTGTTTTATTTATTTATTAGACAAGACTAGAAGAAATTATTTGACGAGTCTAGAATAATAATATTTTGAGTCTTTCTTAGTCTAAAGAAGAATAATATTTTTATTAATTATTTTTGTAATAATATAATTTATTAAGGCTAATATTATTATATTATTGATTAATAACAAAATTTGATTTTTTAATATTAAATAATTAATTTTTGTTAGTTTAGATATATTTGTATAAAATATATTTTTAGAAAAGAAATTTTAGTTTCCACCCCAGTAATATACTGCAATGAATAAAAATAACCACACAACATCGACAAAGTGCCAGTATAAAATACTAGCTTCATATCCAATATGATGACTATTTGTTAAATGATAATTAATAATTCTGAAGAATCCTACAGCAATAAAAATTGTACCTATGATTACGTGAAATCCATGTAAACCAGTAGAAGCATAAAATGTAGTACCAAAAACTGAATCAGTAATAGTGAAACTAGCATTAAAATATTCAACATATTGTAAAGCTGTAAAAATAATAGCTAAAATTATAGTTAATAAACCTCCTATTATAGCTTTTTTTCTATCTCCTTTAATTAAAGCATGGTGTCCATAAGTTATGGTTGAACCACTACTTAATAATAAGAAAGTATTTAATAATGGTATTCCAAAGGCTGATAAGGCTTCGATTCCTTGAGGTGGCCAAACACCACCTATTTCTATACTTGGACTTAAACTAGAATGGAAAAATGCCCAGAATACAGATAAGAATGCAAATACTTCACTGACTATAAATAAAATTACTCCCATTGTTAATCCTTTTTGTACTTGAGTTGTATGGCATCCTAAATAAGTGGCTTCTAAAATAATATCTCTAAACCATAATAACATACCTAATCCAGTTGAGGTTAAACCTAAGATAAATGTAAAATCACCATATCCATGCATTGATAATACAGCACCTATTGTTAAATTTAATAATGAAAAACTCATTAAAATAGGCCAAGGAGATATAGTGACTAAATGGAATGGAAAATTTTGAAATAAGTTCCGATTTATGTTTAATAACATATTTTTCTTTATTTATATTAAATATTTATTATTTTTGATAATATCATTTAATATAATTTTTTTAATTGTCTGTTAACTTTTTTATTTTATTATAATTTTTATAATATTTTTATTATTTTTATTTATATTTTTTATTTATATTTTTTATTTTTATTATAATTTATATTTTTAATTTTAATTTTTATGATAGAGGTAAACTCTTTTTTATTGATTTTATTTTTATAATAAAATTTACTTCATAGTCTTTAATAGTATAAAACTATTATTTTATGATTGCTTGATTTAATATTGAGGTATTCAATACTAGTTCTTTTATTAGATACTAAATATATATATATAAAATATATAATATAGGGATAAAAATATTATTTAAATATTATACTAAAATTTAAACTACTACTATTTATTTAATTAAAAATAAATTTATATTACTCTTTAGGGATAAAAATATGATTATTTCATATTTTGTTATTTTCATTTATTTTATTTTGTTATTTTCATTTATTTTTGTTTGTTGTTTATTTTATTTGGTAATAAAAATATATTTACATATATTAATATATATATATTAAACTTATAAAAAAATTATGAGTATAATAATAAGAATGCAATCATTAAAGAGAATAATCCAGTAGCTTCTGCTAAAGCGAATCCTAAGATTGCGTAACCGAATAATTGTCCTCTGATTTGTGGATTTCTAGCTGTAGATGCAATTAATGCTGAAAAGATTAAACCAATTCCAGCTCCGGCTCCAATTAATCCAGAGCAAGCTAAACCTGCACCAATGTATTTTGCTGCTGCTAACATATTTACTAATAAGTAGAATATAATTTATGACAGTGTCTAACATATGACATCTTTAAAATACATACTCTTTTAGGTTTGTTGTTTTGAGGAACTTCAACTTTGAAAGCTAAATTTTATTTTAATAAATTATTTGACGAGCCCTTCCAGATTCGAACTGGGACCACCCTAATCGACAATTAGGTACTCTACCTATTAAGCTAAGGGCCCTATATTATTAAATATTAAAAGAGTATTATTATATTAATATTATTTATTATTTATACTTAATTATAAATATTTACATATTTTGTATAAATTTATATATATAATATAAAGAGCGTAGTATTAATTGGTTAGTATGACGATCTCCAAAATCATCGGTAGGTGTTCGAATCACCTCGCTCTTGTCTATCAATTAATGATATTATATATTTATTAATAATATATATTTTTATATTTTAAATAATTTATAATAATATTTTGTATATTAAATATATATATATATAGATTAATTTATTAAAATAAAATTAATTAATACGAGTAATCAGATTCGAACTGATGATAACTACTTGGAAGGTAGAAGTTATACCAACTTAACTATACTCGTTAATTTATGATTCTTTTATTAAAATATTTAAATAAAATAAATATAAAATATTTAATAATATATTAATTTATCAATATACACAATATTTGCAATTCTGATTAAGTTTAATGCGACTCACTAACTATAAAATCAAACTAACACAACGGCTAATTAGAATATTAATTAGAGTGTCAATGGTAATAGACCAGTTGACATCAATGATGAAGAGTAACTCTTTAATACCTTATAATCCTAGAAATCATGCTCTAGTTCCTTATGAATCTAATAAATTTGAGTTAGATCATGTACAAATAAATCCTGAAGGAAGATATCTAGAATTTATATTTACAAATAAAGAGTTATTGCCCTTATTTGAATGTCTTCAATCAATGTTTTCTATATTACAGAGCAATGATCAGTTCAAACAATTATCTAACAAAAAAATTATTATTACTCATATTGGTGGTGTTGTAACTAATGTATCTGGATATGATGAAACAGTGGTGATTAATCTCCATAAAAATATTATAATCGATAATTATACAACATTTAATCAATATTACTCTAAAATTAAATCCGATATTAAACCAACCTATCATTCTTTATATGGATTTGAAATACCTAACACTTTCTACGTTAAAGTATGGAAAGCAGATCACCTAATGAATAAAACTATCTATAGAAACACTAAAGTTTTAGACTTTAAAAATAGATTAAATAATATAATTTATGGAAAACGAAGTTTCTCAACATCTACTAGACGATTAAATTTTGATTACTTAAGTAATATTACACAGTTAAAGAAACAAGTATCATCTGGTAAAAACTTTTATACTTTAGATATTGAAACAGTAAATGTCAAAGGCTTTCAACAACCTATAATCGTTACATTCTCAAATGGAAATTCTACTCAAGGATTTACAGTAAATAATGTAAGTAATGAAGCTGTAATTGATTTATGGATGGAATTCTTTGAATATTTATTTAAAAATGTTAATGGTAAAAATAATATTATTTATACTCACAATCTCGGTGGATTTGATGGTATCTTTATACATAAAATAACAAGTAAATTATTTGATGATGTTGAAACTATTATTGATGATGCTGGTAAATATATATTAATTAAAGTAAATTATAACAATGTATCCTATATTTTTAAAGATTCTTTAAGATTATTTCCTGTGTCACTAAATGAATTATGTAAAGTGTTTAATGTTCCTGGTAAATTAGAAAGTTATAAATCTGAATGGAATAATGTTAAAGTTTTAAATAATCCTGATGTAATGACTAATTTAATTAAATATGCTAAACAGGATGTTATAGCTTTACATTCAGCTATTAAAAATGCTCAACTTCACTTTATTAGTAAATATGGTGTGGATATAACATCAATTTTATCTTTACCTTCACTTGCATTGAAAATATTTAGAAGTAAATTTTTACAACAAGATATACCAATCCTTAATAATTTTAATGATAATTATGTAAGAAAAAGTTACTATGGAGGAGCTGTAGATATTTATCAAGCTTATGCTCAAAATGCTTATTACTACGACAAAAATTCTCTTTATCCTGAAGGAATGTGTGAATTAATGCCACTTAGTGTAATAGAAACTTTAATTCAACCAATTAACTTAGATTTAGATAATTTCTTTGGCTTTCTAGATGTTGATATTGAGTGTCCTACTTCAATAAAAAGACCTATATTACCATTCAAACATGAAGGTAGAACAATATTTCCTCAAGGTATCTTTAATGGAGTATACTTTAGTGAAGAACTTAAAGAAGCTATTAAACTAGGTTATAAAATAATTAAAATTCATTCTGCAAAAAGATTTTCTTCTAATTATCTATTTAATGATTACGTTAAAGAAATGTATAATCTTAAAGCTGTATCTAAAGGTGCAGAAAGATGGATAGCTAAACTATTATTAAACAGTCTTTATGGTATTTTTGGTAGAAAACAAGAAACTATTAAAACTATAACTATTGATAACAGTAATTTAGAATCATATCTGGTTACACATACCATTAAAAATATTATTCCTATTGATAATGATAAATCTATATTATTAATCATTGATAAAGTGAATATAGATTTGTTAAATGAATTAAATAATCATGTTGAGGATAACGACAAATCTATTAAACCTACTATTAAATCTAATGTAGCTATTGCAGCCGCAATCACAGCTTATGCTAGAATTAAAATGATTCCTTATAAAATAATGGATGGAGCTATTTACACTGATACTGATAGCATTATTACCACAACTAAGCTAGATGATAGTTTAATTGGAAGTGGTTTAGGTCAGATGAAAGACGAATTAAGTGGATCAGTAATGAAAGAAATACTTGTATTAGGATGTAAACAATATGGTTATTACTTCTTTAAAGAAGGTGAGAGATTTGATAAATCAGTCTGGGCTGGTATAACTAGAAATAGTTTAACCTTTAATGATTTATTACTATTATTTAAAGGTAATATAATATCTAGAATATAAGAGGAAATAAAATTTTATAGTTAAAATCACCGTTAAAAATTATCTTCAAAATCAAAATTGATTGGTAAAAAACCAAAAATGAGCTAAAAATCATATTTTTAGTGTTAAAATGAGAAATATAACATAAAATGAAAAAAATCAACTAAAAAGTAAAATAAAAATTAGTTAAAATATTTCAAAATGAGTAAAAAATTAGTAAAATATCTAATTCAATAAATTTAAATGCTAAATTCAAAGAGGGATAAATTATTTTATTTTTTAAGATCTAATCTATTTAGGTAAACTTTGAGGTAATATTAATTTAATATATAATGAAATATTAATAAAAATATATCCTATAGTAAAATAAATTATTAATAAAAATTAATATGTTGGAGGCTAGATAAAAACTAATAAGATTATAAACTTTATTTATTATTAGCCATAGATATAGCTCCACTACCAATTTCTAAAACAAAACCAATAGTTAAAACAATAAAGAATATAATAGCGAAAGAGAAACCAAAAATACTCACATTATATAATGTAACAGCGATTGGGAAAAGAAGAAGAATTTCTAAATCAAAAACTAAAAATAACATAGCTACAATATAGAAATTAATATAGAAAACATTTCTAGTTTGTCCATAAATTGGTGAAAAACCACATTCATAAGCAGAAACTTTAGCTTCATAAGCATTTTTAGGAGCTAAAAAAAAATTTAAAACTAATAAAATTCCCGATAAAATAGGAACAAAAATAAATAACATTAAAATATTATTCATATTAATAATAAAATAAAGATAATGCTAGTAATTGTGTACTATTTAATAAAATTGAAGGTTTAAGAATAAATAATAATATAAATAAAGTTAAAGTTGAAATCATAAAACTATGAAGTGAACTTAAAGATGTATAATTATTAATATTTTCTATTATTTCTTGATTATCAGTATGTAATACTTTAATAATTTTTAAATAATAAGAAGCACTAATAACACTCACTAATATAGCTATAATAGCTATAAAATAATATTCACTTTGCATTGCTGAATATAATACAAATTGTTTTGAAAAGAATCCTAATAAAGGAGGTACTCCAGCCATACTAAATAAACAAATAGTTAAACTTATACTTAATAATGGATTATTAAAAAATAAACCTTTAAGTTCAGTTATATATTTAATATCATTTAATGATTCTAATATTGATTGACTATTTTGTTTTAATATATAACCTATAGCTATTAAAATTAAAAAAGTATTTAAATTAGTAATAGAATATTGTATAATATAAAATAAGAAAGAATCTATTGATTGTTCTGTATTTATAGCTAAAGCTAATAATATGAAACCTATATGAGATATAGTACTATATGCTAATAATCTTTTTATTCTTGATTGAGATAATCCTACTATTGTTCCTATTAATAATGATAATAATGAACTTATTAATAATAAATTTTTTATACTTAAAGAAAAGATAGTTAATAAATTATTTCCTATTTGACTTTGTATTTCTAATAAAAACATTAATATTGATATTTTGGGCATTATTGTTAACCATATTGTTACTATAGTTGGACTATCATCATAAACATCTGGAGACCAATTATGTAAAGGTGCTGCGGACACTTTAAATAAATATCCTACTATGATTAAAACGATTCCTAAACTTAAACCTTGTAATATTGAAGTATTTTCACTTACACTTATTAAATTATAAATACTTTCTAAATTTGTTAGACCTGTATAACTATATAGTAATCCACTTCCTAATAAGATGATACAAGAAGATAAACTTCCTAATAAAAAATATTTTAATCCTGCAGAAGTAGCTGATTCTGAATCTCTATATAAAGTACTTAAAATATATACTCCAAATGATTGTAATTCTATACTTAAATACATTGAGATTAAATCTGCTGAAGATATTAATAAAGAAGCACCAAAAGTACTAAATAAGACTATTAATGAATATTCTCCAGCATAAGGTATTATTTCTGTGTTTTCGGTTTCTAATTTAGAGATATTTTGAGATGGCCAAGATATTAAGATTAGACTTCCTAGAAATAAGATAAATATATCTAAGAATTGTGAGATGGCTGTGACTTGGAATAATCCACTATATACACCTATACCTGATCCAATTGACTGAATATAGAAAGCATTTAAAGATAATGCTCCGGCATAAATAAATATTATAGAAGATATTCTTATATATAAGATTGATCTTATATTTTGATTTACGGAAGGAAGGGCGATTGCCACTATTAATATTAAGATACTTAAAAAGATCATTGCTCCTTGTTTACATATATTAATATATTATTATTTTTATTTCATTTGTTAATAATATTATTATTATTTATATTGATTAAATTATTTTTTATTTGAATTGTTAATTAAATAATTTTTATTATAATTTCATAAATTTAATTAATTTTAATTTTTAAGAATAAACAAGTAAATCGGAATAGAGAGGAGTCGAACCTCTAAGGGATTACCCGAACAATTAGCAATCGTTTTAACTTACCAATGAAAACTATTCCATATATATATTATTTATAATTTTAATTACGATTATTTAAATATATTTTGTATTCTTTATAAAAGTTTGATTTTATTCCTACAAATTATATTTTTTTATATTTGATATTTTAAAGAAAAATAAAAATAAAGGGGTATAAATTTTAATTAAAAATAAATCATTATAATTTATAAATAAAATAAAACTTATATTTAGATAATTAAAAAGTATTATTATGCAGCATCAATCCATGCTAAATAATCTTGTATAGATACAGCTTCAATAGCTATAGGCATAAATCCATGATATACACCACATATTTCAGAACATTGACCATAGAAAGTACCTGTTCTTTCAGCTAACATAGAAGTTTGATTTAATCTTCCTGGTACAGCATCAATTTTTAAACCTAAAGAAGGTACAGCAAATGAATGAATAACATCTGCCCCTGTAATAATTAATCTTATATGTGTATCAGTAGGAATAACTACTTTATTATCAACATCTAATAATCTAAATTGACCTAATTCTAAATCAGAATCTGGTATCATATATGAATCAAATTCAATAGATTCTCCACTTACATTAATATAATCACTATATTCATATGACCAATACCATTGATGACCTACTACTTTAATAGTTACTGTTGGTGAAATAACTTCATCTAATAAATATAATAATCTAAATGAAGGAAAAGCAATAGCAATTAAAATGAAAGCAGGTGTAATAGTCCAAATTAATTCAATTAATGTACCGTGGTTAAGATATTTATGTACAATAGGAGAATTTTTAGTATTAAAGTAATAGATAATTGAACCTAATACCCAGAACACACCGACACAAATTACTACTAAATAGAAAAAAATAGTATTATGTAATTCAACTATTCCTGTGAATCCTGGTGCTGCACTGTCTTGAAATCCTATTTGCCAAGGTTGTGGAGCATCGTTATATATAGTATTAAAAATTGAAAAAAAGTTTAACATAAAATTTTAATTTTATAAAATAAAATTTATTTGAACTTAGTATATTTACTTTCGTCGACGCTCTTATTTATTCTGATTTATTTAGAAAAAGAAAGACAAGAAAGAAGAAATATATTTGTTTTTATACCTTGTCTACAATTATGATTTTGCATCATTGCTTAATTTAGCTATAAAATTAAAGGTATCCTAAGTTACATCTTAAAAAATACAATATAAATTTATTCTTTTTATTTTATAGGGTGTACATAAAATAATAAAATAATAAAATAAAGGAGAATTGAACTCACTAATACACCTTTTATAAGTATATACTTAAACCATTAAGCAACTTTACTTTAAATTATTTTTTTGTTTTAACATCTTAAAGGATTTGAACCATTATTAAGAATTTCGAAGATTCTCGTTTTAACCTTTAAACTAAAGATGTTTTGAGAGGAGTTACGAGTAAAGAGACTTGAACTCTTAAAATAATGAAAACCTAAGATTCACTCGGCTACCAATTTCGACATACTCGCTTTAATTTAGATTATTTATATTTTATAATTTATAATTTAAGAGGTGGGGGATTCGAACTCCCGGTCAATAATGTGTAAGATTACTGCTTTAACCAACTAAGCTAACCTCTTCCTTTGATTTGAAAACTTAATTTTAAAATTTAATTATCCCCCCCTTTATTTATAAAGAAGAGAAAAGGGGGTTACAAAATATTTATTTTCCAGCTGCACTTTCCAGTACAGCTACCATGCTATGACTTTTGAGATGTTACTCCAATGAATTCACTAAAGCCAATAAGTTTAACATAATTGTTTAAAAAGACTTTAAATAAAGTAATAACTTAATTATGAAAAAAACAATATCTACCTCCAGTTTCCTCCACTAAAAGCTTCTTCCCAGCGACAGACAGTTAGTTCATCACGAAACTAGCTTCACCGTTGCGCTACTTATCAACGATTACTCGGAATTCCTTCTTCATGCCTCCGAATTACAGGAGACAATCCGGCTTATGTTTAATATAATTCGCTTATTTTAATGATTAGCTCCACTTCTATTGTGAAGTATTGCATCACTTTGTATAAGCGTTTGTGGCACGTCTATAGCCCAGAACATGAGGGCCATAACGACTTGTCTTAGCCCCCGCTGAATCTCTATCAGATTCATTAGTTATTAAGTAAAAATTAATAACAGGGATTTCGTTCGTTAGTGGAATTAACCTAATGTTTAACAACACGAACTGAAGACAGCCATGCAACACCTGTACTTAAGTATTTTAAAATTTAAAAATACTCCTTTTCTTTCTTTTTAAACAAGAAAAAAAAGTTTGTATGCAAGTTCTGGTAAGGTTTTACGCGGATTATCGTATTAAATAACATGCTTCACTCCGTTTGCTTCGAGACCGACTAATTTTTTTGTTTTCTACTTTGCAGTAGTACTCACAAGGCGGAATGGTTATTGTGTTAACTTCGTCTCTAATTATAAAAATTAATGACTACCATTCATCGTTTACAGAAAGGAGTACCGGGGTATCTAATCCTATTTCCTACCCTAACCTTCGTTTCTCAGCGTCAATCATTAGTGGAGAGTGGCCTTCGCCCTGAGTATTCTGCCTAGGATCTAAGGATATCAGCCCTCCTCTAGGCGTTATACACCATAACCTCTTTTTGATTCTAGCTATCAATTAAACTACTTTATTTTGTAATCATAGTTTGCTGAAAGCTGCCTACAAACCCTTTACGCCTGTTTATGATGATTAACGTTTGCGTCTCTGGTCTTACCGAGTCTTCTGGCACCAGATTTGGACGACACTAATAGTAAGGTATTATCATTATTTTCCCTTACGACATCATGAATTTGAAGAAATTCTATGATTTCAGTTAGCTAGTTCACTCTTGCGAGCATTGACTAATATTCTTGACTGCTGGTAGTGTTATTACTACTTGGGAGATTTCATTCCCAATGTGGCCAGAGGTTCTTTCAAACTTGACTTTCGATCGTTGGCTTGGTAGGCCGTTACCCTATCAACTACCTAATCAAATTAAATAGAATCCTATAGCAGAGAAATTTCCTTTATTTATTATCTCCTATTTATGAAGACTATAGGGTATCTTATTTAACATACTCACCTCTACACCTTATTTTTGAATATTATTTTGATAATATGTTAAAAACAACGATTTGCATGTCTTAAACTACTGAAAAACGTTCAATCGGAACCAAAATTAAATTCTTGCTGAATTTTAAACTTTAATATTTATTAATCAAAAACTAATAATTATTAAGTCATATTTTATATGCTTAACGCAATGTTTACAATCTCTTTTATTTTGTTTTTTGTTTTATTAATTTTAATTTAATTTAATTTATTTTTAATTTTAATTAAGAATATACCATCAAATTTACTAAAGTTATGTAAATATACTTTCGAACCATGATAACGTCTTTTCATTAAATACAGTATACTAGCTTTAATCATATCTCTACTACTTGCGAAGTCCGTCAAGTAAAAGAATTTAGAGTTTATTCCATCATAAATACTTATTGCATATACAACTAATACACCATTTATTTCTTGAGTTTCCATATCCATAGTAATTATTTTATTATTGTATTCGATTCCTAATTTAACTGGAGAGATATATTCAGTGTTAAATTTTATTTGTTTTAATACTCCCCTTCCTAATAATAATATTTTTGTTTATTAATTTCTCTTTCCTAAAGGCTCAGGGAAGGAATTAAATAAAGAGGGATACTAGATATATAATATAAAGATATATATCTTTCCCTCTATAAGGTAACGTATATAAAATAAATGGTCCATATTACCTATTTTAACTAAGTTAGATCTTATTATTTTAGGGTTATTTACAGATATTAAATTATGCTTTAATTATCTGGTTAAGATAGCATAGTTAATAAAGATAGTGGCCATAAGTGTAATAATGATAAACAATAAATTTAATATTAAATAATATTGTTGATACATTTTTCTAAGTTTGATTATTCGACCTAATCTTGGATACTTATCCTCAATTTTTAGATAGTTTAAGAAATAATCACTATATATTACAGATATTATACTTATTAAACATAATAAGATAAAGACAGAAGAAAAGATATGAGATATCGCCCATAATTGTTCGAAATTTAATTGAGAAAATATAACCTTAAAATTTTCTAAAAGATTATTAATATCATCACCACTCAATAGGTTATTACCATTTACAGACTTATTCCATAACTCTATAGCTTTTGCTGTTATAGAATTACTACTTTCAATTTTATCTGCAATATTATTGACAGTACCTATTAATTCATCTTCATTTACTGGTGTTTTATTATCAAACATAAATCTATAATTTGCTAATTTAAGTTTTAGTTCATTAATATTTCTAATATTTTCATCTAGTTGAGCTCTATATAACGCATACATATTGTTCATTTCGATAGTACGAGTTTCTAATTTTTGTTCTAAAATTTCTATTTGGGCAACCAAAGCTTTATTTGCATCAACTGCCGTTTGAATTTTTAATTCAAGTTCTGCTCTTGTTGGACTTTTGATTTCTTTCCATAAACTATAATAACCTATATATGTACCTCCAGCAGCAGCAATAGCATGACTTGTTTTAATTGATTTTAACATATTAAACATTTTTTTATATTTTTTATTTAAAGAGGTATAGTTAATCTAAATTAAATTAAAATATAATTCTGTAGCTATAAAGAAGATCATTATAAAGGCATGTGCAGTAATGATCACATTAAATAATTGATGGTCTCTCCACCAACTTAGTATTGGTAAGAAGATAGCTAAGAAATTAATATTAAAAATATAAAATTAGATTAATTATCCTCTAGTCTTATTAGCTCTTAAAGGTTACTTTACAAGTAATTTAGACCTTTATATAACATTTCGTATTAAATATACTAATATTATGACATTCCTTTTAAGTAATGTAAATTATATATTTTAGTAGTCTTTATTTCTTCGATAAGAAAGAAGAATAATAATTAAATAGCTTGATTAGTCTAGACTAAGGAGCCGAAGGAAATAAAAACTAGAAAGAAGAAAGTTAATAATTATTAAGATAAATAGATTTTGAGATAAAATCTTTAATCGGGCACTGTGAGATTTGAACTCACGACTTTTTTTAGAAGTACTTATTTTCAAGATAAGCGCCATAAACCAGACTCGACCAAATGCCCTATATAATATAATTATTATATAGATAGTAATACTTTAAATATTATATTTAATTATATATATAATATTTTATAAAATAAGACCGAAGGGAATTGAACCCTTATAAAATCCATTATGAGCGAATTGCATTAACCTATTATGCTACAGTCTTGTTTTTTAGGAAAAAGTTTATTAAAAATTGAGCAGTAAAGGAATCGAACCTTTTACGGTATAAACCAATTTTTTTACAGAAAACCACCATTACCAATCGGATCACCTGCCCTTACCTTTTGATTTAAAGATATATTTTATTTATTTTTTTCTATATTATTAGTCTAAAAAGAAAAAGTTTAAGTATGAAAACACTTGGGATCGAACCAAGACCATTCTCCTTAAAAGGGAGACACTCAACCAATCGAGTTCTGTTTCCTAAATTATAAATTATAAAACATAAAAAATAATGATAGTTTACAATCTCTTTTATTTGGTTAAAAATTAAAATATAATGATTTTTCATCTTTATTAGTCTAGACTAAGTAAATAAAGACTAAGGGGAGAGTATCAATGTAGTAAGTAAGTAAGGAAAATTAAAACTGAGTTGACCAGATTCGAACTGATATAAGCCATCACCAAAAAATGGTGTTTTTCCAAATTAAACTACAACTCATAAGCCAAAAACAGGAATTGAACCCGTATTAGATTCTTACAAGGAATCCGTTTTAACCATTTAAACTATTTTGGCTAACTTAATTTGATTTACTTTAATAAAAATAACAAATATTTTATTTTATTTAATATTTTTTTAATTAAATTTAATTTAAATGATGTGCCTCAGGAGAGAATTGAACTCACTTCTTTAATGCTTCAAATTAACGCTTTTACCATTAAGCAACTGAAGCTCATTATTATTAATAAGAAATTAATATGATAGTTAATTTAATTTTTTAAATTTGGAGATAGATAGACTCGAACTATCATACTTGTAATGCAACTACAATTGATTACCAATTATCAGATATCCCCTATATTAATAATAACTCTTTTACCTTTTTATTTGAGTAGTATTTCTCCCCCTTAGTCGAGCCGAAGGCTAGAGGGGGGAAAGAAGAATAATAATTATTGAGAGATTTTTAATTTAAAAATAAATTTAATCTATATTTAGGGGGGATAAAAAGTAATTTAATAAAAAATTATCAAAATTTAAAATATTTTTAATTAATAAATAATATTTTTATAATATTATATTATAAATAGGTAGCCTAGAAGAGAAGAGGGGCATAGTACAATTTAAATCAAAATGATTATGTAGTATTTTACCCCTTGATCTCCTTTAATATAATTATTACTATTCATACTGATTAACGATAAAATTTTATTTTGTATATAAATTTTATCATCTATATCTAGAGATCTGTCTACTTTGACAACTTTAATTAAGGGGTGAATACTATCACTACTTATTTTGTTATTCTTTATTTCTACGACTAAGGAGCCGAAGGAGCCGAAGGAGCCGAAGGAGCCGAAGGAGCCGAAGGAGCCGAAGGAGCCGAAGGAAAGGGGTAAATTAAAAAATAATTAATTAATTATTTTATTATTTTTTTTAAGGTATTATATACTAAAACATAATTATCTATATTTAAATATAATTCAGAACTAATATATAAATTACCTATTATTAATAATAATAATAACACTATATTTATAAATAACAATATATTCATAAATTTATGATTATATTCATTAGTTCCTTGTAAAAAGTTTATCCAATTATGATATTTTTTTGGAATATATTTATGGGTAAAATTTGAAAAAAGTTTAATATTTAAATTGTTAATATTTTTATTAAAATAAATTAATAATATTAATAAAATTAATATTATTTCTAATAAATTAATTGAAATTAAGTTTAACAATAAATCAACTAACGGTATACCAATATTTTCATCTTCTAAGACACTATTAATAAAACTATTATCTGGTGATGGTATTCTTTCGATATCCGGATCAGCATAATTATGTTTTTTAATAGCTTCAAGGATAGATTCATTTTTAGTAACAGATTTACCTAATTGTTGTCCAATTGAAACACCTCCACTAACAGCGAGTGCAGTAGTACTAGCCATAGCAACTCTCGTCAAAGGTGGTAATCCAGTGGTATGTTTAATAACAGCAGAGGCAGCAGTACCACCTGCTGCTGCTGCACCTAAGTTACCACCCATGTTTTGAATAGCAACAGACACACCATTAACTAGAGTATCTACAATTTGTTTAGGTGCACTGATTTTGGCTTCAAAGGTATAATTACCATTATCATTATTATTATTTTTAATATTTTTATTATTATCTTTAATATTATTATTATTTTGAATATTATCATTATTATCTTCATCATCACTATCACAATAAACTGTAGTAAAGACATTAAAATATGTAGCTGTGTATATAGCTAATATAAAACATAGATTATAGATAACAAATTTTTGTATAAATCTTATAAAAATATTATTAGAAAATTTAAATTTATTATATACAAAGTTAAAAAGAATAAATGAAGTCAGATATGAAATAATCATACCAACTAAATGATTAATATCATAATAAGTTAAATTATAATATATAAAAAAAGAAATAAGAAAATAGAAAAAATTATGAATTTATAATTTTTCCATAAGGAATAAGGGTTTATAAGATTAAAAAATCTTTGTAAAATAGATTTTATTTTATTTTGCATTGAATTTGATTGTTGTTTATTTATTTTTACTTTTCATAACTAAGCTATATATAATATATATAACTACTAAATTTATCCATAATAATTGTAATATACATACGTTTTACAATATAAATTTTATTATGTTTAATATAAAGGATACTATTTATATTTAATAAAGATAGTTTAAGCTAATGTAATTAAATAGGTAGAAATATTTATATTAATAATATTATGTATCCTTACTTAATATAAATAATATCTAAATTAGCTTTAATAAAGGTATATACTTTAATATTTCCAATAGGAAATTTGTGCGAGAAATTAATTTATTTAAAAAACAAAAATAAATTATTTCAAAAATAATAAAATTATTATTACTACCCCATCCATGTAACAATTTTTTTAAACTAAAAAGATTTAAATATCCTTACTATTAAATATTAATATCTAAATTAGCTTTAATAAGGGTATATACTTTAGTTTTTTCCTATTAGAAATTTATTATTTGACATATGCTTAACGCAATGTTTACAACCTCTTTTATTTTGTTTATCTGAGATATGAACATGTTTAGGTAAATTAAGTACAAATTAACTTTTTTTAGTTCAATAATAATAATAAAAATACAGGTGTAAACCCCGTATAAATAAAAAATGACAATATTACCTAATTTTTAATTTTAAGGGAATTAATTTAAAAAGGGGAATATTTTTATTTTATAAAAAATTTAATAAAGATTATTATTTAAGGTAAATTATATAATAAACTACTTACTGATAAATGAAGAGAATCTAAAATAACATTAGGGAATATACCTAAAATAATAGTAGGTATTAATAAAGCAATTAATAAATTAAATTCTAATCTATTAATATCTTTAACTGGTATTAAATGAGGAGAATATAAACCATAAGATAATCTATTATATAAATAAATAGAATAACAAGCAGAAAATACAATACCTGTTGCACCAATAGCTGCAATTATAGGACTATGATTCCAAATACCAATTAAAGATAATTGTTCACCTAAGAAATTTAAAGATAAAGGAATCCCAGTATTAGCTAAAGTAAATATAAAGAATAAAATAGTAAATACAGGCATATATGTCACTAAACCTCTCATATAATGAATAATTCTTGTTCCAGTTCTTTCATAAATTATACCACCGACACAAATAAATAAAGCTGGAGATACAAAACCATGAGCTAAAGATAATAAAATAGCACCTTCAATACCTTGAATACTATTAGAGAATAAACCTAAAATAACTACACTCATATGTGCTATACTTGAATAAGCAATTAAAGATTTAGTATCTTGTTGTATTATAGTAGCTAAAGAAGAATAAATTAAAGTAACTACAGCAATAGTTTGTACTAAAGGACCAAAATAATGAGAAGCATCAGGTAATAAGTTAATTAAAACTCTAATATAACCATAAGTAGCAAATTTTAAAATAGTTCCAGCTAATAAAATAGATCCTGCTAAAGGACTATCAGCATGAGCTCTATATAACCATCCTGTTAATGGCCATAATGGAGTTTTTACGGCAAAAGCTAAGAAAAACGCTAACCATAATATTTTTTGACTTTCTAAACTAATTTCATTTAATGAAATAAATTGGAAATCAGTAGAACCAACATAACTATATATAATAAGTATAGCTAATAGCATAAATAATGAACCAGCTAAAGTATATAAAAAGAATAATAAAGCACTTCTAATTCTATTTACACCTGAACCATACACAATTATTATTATAAATAATATAGGTAATACACTTTCGAAAAAGATATAAAATAAAAATAAATCTAGAACGACAAATAATGCGATTTGTAAAGTTTCTAAGATTAAAAAAGAAATTAAAAAATATTTTAAATTTTTATATATATTTTTATAATTTGAAAGTAAAGCTATAGGTGTTATAAATGTTGTTAATAATACATAATAAAGTGAAATTCCATCTATTCCTATATTAAAATGACAAAAACTTAATTCATTAAATTCTAATATAAATTGATAACCACTTATATTTGAATCAAATTGTATCCATAATAAGATAGAAATGAATAGATTGATTAGAGAGGTTGAAAGAGCTATGACTTTCATTTTTTCTTCATTTTGATTATTATTTTCTGGAATTAATAATAATAACAGAGACCCGATTAAAGGCACAATTAATAGTGAGATAAGCATAATTTTTATTTTGTTTTGTTTTTAATCCATTTTTTTTTATGAATTTTATTTTTATTATCATTTTGTGATAATGAATTATAAAGTGATTTAAGCTGAATATTTTAAGATTAAATAAGAAAGAGTTTAATTTAGAGAATCGTAATTAATATCCCAATGTGTCTAGGGGTAAGACTAATTAAATTAATAAAAATAATTATCTTAATACATTAAGACTGTACTGGTAGCATATTAAATGCATGGAATGGAATAGGACTTTGTACTGCCCAATCTAATGTATTAGCAGTTTGTGCTTCATTATTAAATTCTGATATAGAAGTAAAGTAAGAAGGAACTAACCAAGGATTATTATTTACTGCTTTACCATTAGCAAAAATATCATAAATAATATAACCAAATAATACAGTAGCTACTACAGAAATTAATGAACCAAAACTAGATACAGCATTCCATCCAGCAAAAGCATCAGGATAATCTGGAATTCTTCTTGGCATTCCAGCTAAACCTAAGAAGTGTTGTGGGAAAAAGGTTAAATTAACCCCAACAAATAATGTCCAGAAATGTACTTTTCCTAATAATTCATTATAAGTTAAACCTATAATTTTTGGAGTCCAGAAATAGAATCCTGCAAATAAAGCAAATACAGCTCCCATTGATAAAACATAATGGAAGTGAGCTACTACATAGTAAGTATCATGTAATGCTATATCCATTGAAGCATTAGCTAAGACTACTCCTGTTAAACCACCTATTGTGAATAAAGCTAAAAATCCTAAAGTGAATAATAATGGAGTAGTTAATCTTAAACTTCCACCGTATAAAGTAGCTAACCAACTAAATATTTTAATACCAGTAGGCACAGCAATAACCATAGTAGCCGCAGTAAAGTAAGCTCTAGTATCTACATCTAAACCAACAGCAAACATATGGTGACTCCATACTAAGAAACCTAAGATACCAATAGAGAACATAGCGTAAACCATTCCTAAGTAACCAAAGATTGGTTTACCTGAAAATGTTGATACTATATGACTTACTATACCAAATCCTGGGATAATTAAGATATATACTTCAGGGTGACCAAAGAACCAGAACAGATGTTGATATAAGATTGGATCACCACCTCCGGCTGGATCATAGAAACTAGTATTAAAATTTCTATCTGTTAGTAACATAGTTATTGCTCCAGCTAAAACTGGTAATGATAATAATAATAATATAGCAGTTACAAAGATTGCCCATACAAATAAAGGTAATTTATGTAAACTCATTCCATTTGTTCTCATATTTAGTACTGTAGTAATGAAATTTATAGCTCCTAATAAAGAAGATACTCCAGCTAAGTGTAAACTAAAGATAGCAAGATCAACAGATGCACCAGAGTGTGATTGAATACCGGCTAAAGGTGGATATACTGTCCATCCTGTACCTGCACCATTTTCTACTAAAGAACTTAATAATAGTAATATTAATGATGGAGGTAATAACCAGAATGAGATATTATTTAATCTAGGAAAGGCCATATCTGGCGCCCCTACTTGTACTGGTAATAAATAGTTACCAAATCCTCCTACTAAAGCAGGCATAACCATAAAGAAGATCATTATAAAGGCATGTGCAGTAATGATCACATTAAATAATTGATGGTCTCCTTGTAAAATTTGCACTCCAGGTGCTGATAATTCTAATCTTATCAATACAGAAAATGCTGTACCTATCATACCAGCAAATACTGAAAAAATTAAATAAAGAGTACCAATCTCTTTAGCATTGGTAGAAGATAGCCAAGAATTCATTATTGAAATTAAACTTTTTTGATGATACTTAGTAGTTTATTTTAATTAACCACCTTCTAATCTTATTAGCTCTTAACTTAATATTATTTATTTTTCTTATTTCTTTCCTTTCCCCCTTTATAAAGAAAGAAGGGAGAAAGAATACAGAAGAAAGATTAGTTTAATTAATACTATTTTATAGTTATACTATATAAAATATAATAATAATATTTTATTTTAGTTACATTACTTTTAAGTAATAATGATTAACTTAGTAAAAATATTCGAATTATAAATAATAAATATTTATTATTCTTCTTTATCTGATTTATTTAGAAAAAGAAAGACTCAAATAAAAAATGAAAGTTAATATAAAAAATAGTTTTTAAATTAATTAACTTAAAAATAATCTTAAATTAAAATAGAATAAAATGGCTAATGATAACAATATTAATAATAGATTAAATGTAAAATAATAGGTTTGAAACTTATTTCTCAAAGCTATAAATCTACTTAATTTAGGATATTTATTTTTATTGTACAAAATATTGAATTAAAGCATTACTGTAGTAAACAGAAGCTAGATTAATTATAAATATTAAGATACCCCCCTCTACGACGGGAGGGGGATATATGTAAATTATTTAATACTACTAAATTAAATTTACATAAATATTTATTGTTATATTAAGAAATATTATTAAGTAACTAAGATATGACAAGTATTTTAAATAATATTCCTGGGTAGTCTTAAAAAAGTAAATTTGTTTAAATTTAAATTATATACTAATAAAATTTTTATCAGTAAATATAATATTGTTATAGAACAGATATAATTAAATAATTGCAATTGTGTAGCCTAGTCAATTTATTTTATAAACGTGACCTTATAGAGGGATACATATATTTATATGTATATTATATGTTTAATATCCCTCTTTATTTATATCTTTATTAGGGGAAGTGATACAACTCTAAATCTATTTGTTAACAACAACTAAAAAGTAATTATATATTTTAATAATATATTCTATTAGGGTATAAGTAAGTATCTTGAAAGATTATTCTTTTTTTAATTAATTTATATACAAAAGAAAAAAATATGGAAACTTTAATATTCGATGTCGTAACTAGCGACATGCTTTTTATTAGTCTATTCGCGGGAATATCTAGTACTATGCTTATTAGTTTTCTTATCAAATCAAATAATATTGATAATACTTTAGACGCTAAGGGAGTTCATATTGAAAATATTAGTAAAATAAATAAAAAAGTAAGATTCTCCGATCAAGAAAAAGGACTTCAAACTGATTCAGTGGACAAAGTAGATAGTGAAATACAAACTGATTCTCCCGTAATTGAAAATGTTATTATTATTGATACGACCCCTTATTTTAGTCCTAGTGAATCTTCCACAGAATTTTTTAGTCCTAGTGAATCAGATATTACCGTATTTGAAGATGCTCTGGATAATAAATTATTTGAAACAGAATATAATTCTAACAGTGTTCAAACTGATATTATTGAAGTAACGGAATTTAACACAAATAGTGTTCAAACGGAAGTAACGGAGTATAGTTCTAACAGTATTCAAACTGAATTACCTTTTACCTCAGATATGGGTATTCAAACGGATACTATTGAAGTAACTAACATTACTACGGATAAAGATGTAGGTATTCAAACTGATCCACTAGATTAAGATATTACTACGGATAAAGATATAGGTATTCAAACGGATTCTCCCGTAATAGAAAATGTTTTTATTATTGATAGTCCCAGTCTCTATGCCAGTGAAGCTAGTGAATCAGAAAATACTACTGACAATGAAATAGTTTATATTCAAACCACAGAATATAATTCTAACAGTGTTCAAACTGAATATCATCTTACCTCAGAGGCCTGTGTTCAAACTGATCCTATTGAAGTAACTAATATTATTATTGATACGACCCCTTATTTTACCACGGTCTACGAATCCTTGGATGGTTACGATGGAGGAAGTGAATCTGGCGATTCGGATATTACCGTATTTGAAGATGCTCTGGATAACAAATTATTTGAAACTGAATATGATTCTAATTCTACTGATTCTGAGTCATATTCTTTATCTGAACCCGCTACTCCATTTTACTCACCAAGTGAATTTGGAGCCTCAAAGCCCAGCTTTAATGATTCCTCCCCGTAGGGGGGTAGAAAATCCCCCTCTTTTAGGCTGATTCTCCAATAGTAGATGAGTTTCCTCCTCTAATGATTCCTCCCCGTAGGGGAGTAGAGAATCCTAATACACCTACTCTAATGATTCCTCCCCGTAGGGGAGTGGAGAATCCTCTATCTACGACGGGAGATGAAACACCTATTTTAATTATACCCCCTCATAGAGGGGAGTAGAAAATCCTAATACTCCAACTTTAATAGGAGTAGTAGATCCCCTTTAGGAAAGAGGAGGGGTGAAGATTCACCTTTAGTAGAATATAATCCCCCTTGTTCAAAAGACAATGAGCTTAAATATTCTTTAAATTGAGAGATTGTATCATTCGCGGATGTAAAATTATTATTAATATCTTTATGATCTATTATATCACTTAAATCATCTATAGCTTTTTTTAAATCATTAAATTCATTTTCAGCTTCTAATACTTTTTTTTGTAATTCATCTTTATCCATTCTATTTTGAGGATCAACTATATTATGAGTTTTTTTAAAAATGATATTTTACATTATTTATTTCTTTCAATAAAGGTTCAATATCGTTATTTAAATTAGAAGTTACTTGATTTGTGGTTGTATCTACGTCTTTATTAAATTCATTTTGTAGATTATTAAGACTTTCTTTTTGTTTTAGCATGTCATTAATAGCTATTGAACCTCCAATTATAGCAGCTAAATCATGTAAGTATTTTCTAAATCGCAGATATTTAATATAATGATAAAAAAAGTTAATTTAAGTATCTTCTAGTCTTATTAGCTCTTGTTTTTTGGACTTTAGTTATCTAAAACAAAAAAACATATATAAAATAAATTATATGACATTACTTTTAATAATGTAAATTATATATTTTAGTAGTCTTTATTTCTTCGATAAGAAAGAAGAAAAATATATAATTATATGATCTTTATCAGAATTGAACTGATACTAGCTTCTTGAAGGGGAGCTGTACAACCTTTATACTAAAAGACCTAAAATATATGATTATACTTTAATAATATATTATTTTTTATAATATAGCGAATACTGGAATTGAACCGAATCTAACAGGTCATGAGGCTGTGGTGCTACCGTTACACTAAATCGCTTCTGTTGTGTCGAGTTGAAGAAAAGAAAAGGGTTACACTGTCTATGTAACATACGAACAAAGAGACTCGAACTCTTAAGGAATTACTTCCACTCCTGCTTAAGAGGAGATTGTTTACCAATTTCAACATGTTCGTTGTTTTTAATTATATACTCTCTTTTAATAATGTAATATGTTTAATATTAATTAGATAAATATTATATCTAGAATATATATATATTACTAATTATTTTTTTATATCTTTTGTAGACATTTTATTCTTATTTAGCTATATAGAGATCACAAATTTATAATGATATGAATATAATTAATTGACCTACATAGTTAGATATAAAATATACAACAATAAAGCTTAGCTCTTTACATACAAATAACCACACAACATCAACACGGGGTAATACAATTTAAGATAGATGTTTGATATAGTAACCAAACAGAAAATGTTTACAATAATTATAATAAGTATTACTTGGTTAGTTAAGTCTAAACCTAGGAATAAGTAGATAGTACGGACATTTTTTAAATTATAAAGCTTCTAGAATATAATACAAATAGTCCAAAGAAAATGACAACCAAAATAACGTGTTCTTCATTTTTTCAATTTCTAAGACACTTTGTTATTATTTAGCTATATTGATATCACCTGTTTATAAAATATTATAAATCAATATTTTACCTACACTTTTTGATATGAAATATAAATAAAAATAAATTAAAATACAAAATAAATCAAGCTTCGCTCTGTAAATACATTTCGATATTTTATACCTCACACCTCTACGAGGGTTAAAATTATAAATTAAATAAAATAATAAAATTTAGAAAAATAATGAATAATAATAAGAAGGCACTTATAGCAATATTATAAAATAAATAAAATTTTTGAAATTTCATTCTATATTCTAAAAATATTTTTAATTTAGGATATCTTTCTCCTATTTTAAAATACGCTATTAAGTAATTACTATAAAATATAATTAAAGTTGAAATCAATAATGTTAATATTAATAAAGAAGCTAATATATTAAATATTAGAAGTGAATTATCAACAGGTAATGATGAATTAAATTCCATAATTTGGTTAATAAAATTCATAACATCTTCACCAGTAGGAATAAAATCAATATTATTTAAAAATTCTTTTTTAGAATTATTCAAACTTTCAATTTTATCCATAATTGCTTTAGCCGATTCCTTTACAGATCGTAATTCTTCTCTAATTTTATTTTGATTATCGATTACGTTATTTAATGTTTCAGTTATAGCTTCATTTTCTTTTTTCTGTTCAATTCTATTATTTCTATTCATTACGCTGGCTGCTCCAAATGTAGTAACTCCAAATAAAGTAACTCCTACAGGAATATTAACTTTTGGTTTTGGTGACATTGAATGAAATAATAAGTTGATAAGCATAGTTTTTATTTTTATTTGATTTTTGTTTTTCAGTTTATATTTAATATATTTTTTATTTATAAAATAAAAAGATATATTTTTTTTACTTTACTAAAAAATAAAATGAATATTCATTTTATTTTTATTTGAATAAAATAATTTATATATAATATAATATTTTAAATGTAAGTACTTAATTTAATTATGGAAAGATATTCCTTTTAAAAATAAAATTTTATTAGTTTAAAATTGTTTTAATTATGTTAGTTATTGCTATTTTAGATATAACTCCACCTTTAAATAAGTGGAATAACTCAATAAATGATATAGAATTTCGAGTAATTCCAGCCCATACAGCCTTTTCAATTCTTTCATTGTTTTTGTTGTAGTAGTAAAAACCATACTGTTTACATCCTAAAATAATAACTTCTTTCATTACAAATCCGTAAAGTGTGTGATACCCCCAGCCTTTAGGAAAGGGGGGTTTAATATCAGATTTAATTTTAGAATAGTATTGATTGAAAGTAGTATAGTTACCTACGATTACATTTGTATGTAAATTAATTATAAAATAAATAAAGGGATACATATTTTTATTTATGTATATGATACCCTCTATAAAATATTGTATATGATTTTATTGTGTCTTAGTGGCTTATATACCCCAATAATATGTTAGGACAGTAAAATACAATATTTAACTTTAAAAAACTGATTTAACAAATTTTTTGTTTTAATTTTATTAAAAATTATAAGGTGAATTAATTCTTTAAGTAGGATATATTTTATATATCATATTACCTATTTTAACTAAGTTAGATCTTATTATTTAATGTTATTTACAGATATTAAATTATGCTTTAATTATCTCGTTAAGATAGCATAGTTAATAAATATAGTTGCCATAAGTGTAATAATGATAAACAATAAATTTAATATTAAATAATATTGTTGATACATTTTTCTAAGTTTGATTATTCGACCTCCCTCTTTCTACGACTCAGAGGGTCTAAAAGATTATTAATATCATCACCACTCAATAGGTTATTACCATTTACAGACTTATTCCATAACTCTATAGCTTTTGCTGTTATAGAATTACTACTTTCAATTTTATCTGCAATATTATTGACAGTACCTATTAATTCATCTTGATTTACTGGTGTTTTATTATCAAACATAAATCTAAAATTTTCTAATTTAAGTTTTAGTTCTTTAATATTTTGAAGATTTTCATCCAGTTGAGCTCTATATAACGCATACATATTGTTCATTTCGATAGTACGATTTTATAATTTTTGTTCTAAAAATAGAAGAGGGATATATATAAAGTATAGGGCGAATAATGAAAATATTATTTATTTTCAGTAGCTAAATCCATGAAAGTATTTTCTAAAATACCAATAACCGGTACAATTACTAAGAACCAGGCAAAGTAAAATGCAGTAGCAATTTGCCCAATAGTTACATAAGGTTCCGTTGGATGTTGAGAACCAATCCACATTAAAATAATAAAATCTACTACAAATAACCAAAAAACAAATTTCATAAATGGTTTAAATTGATTTCCTCTTACTCTAGATAAATCAGTATAAGGAAGTATTAATAATATTAATAATGATCCAAACATAGCTATAACTCCTAATAATTTATTAGGAATAGATCTTAAAATAGCATAGAAAGGTAATAGATACCATTCTGGAACTATTGAAGCAGGAGTTTGCATTGGATTAGCTGGTATATAGTTATCGCTATGTCCTAAAAAGTTAGGATAATAGAATACCATTATACTTAAAACTAAAAAGAAAAAGAAAATAGTTACTAAATCTTTAAATGTAAAATATGGATGCATTGAATATCTATCTCCACTCGCAGATATCCCATTAGGATTATTAGAACCATGTGTATGAAGAGCAATTAAATGTGCTACAACTAATGCAGCTAATAAGAAAGGTAATAAGTAGTGTAATGAAAAGAATCTATTTAATGTTGCATTACTTACACTGAAACCACCCCAGATTAATTCTACTAAATCTTGTCCAAAGACAGGTATAGCACTTAATAAGTTAGTTATTACTGTGGCTCCCCATAGAGACATTTGACCATAAGGTAAGACATAACCTAGGAAAGCTGTGGCCATCATAACTATGAATATTATTACTCCAATAGCCCATACTAATACTCTAGGTGATTTATAGGATCCGTAATATAATCCTCTTGCTATGTGAGCATAAACAAAAATAAAAAAGAATGATGCCACATTAGCGTGTGTATATCTTACAGCCCAACCATTATTAACATCTCTCATTATATGTTCTACTGAATTAAATGCAAAATCTACGTGTGGTTGATAATGCATAGCTAAGAAAATTCCTGTTAATATTTGTAATATTAAACATGTTCCTAATAATGAACCAAAATTCCATAAATAGGAAATATTAGCAGGTTGAGGTGAATCGATCATATATGAATTTATAAGTCTAAGTAAAACTTGCGATTTAAAACTTCTCATTAAATTTAATTATAATTTAATTGAATAGATATATATTTTTATATTTTTAATTATAAATTATACATTATAAAATATTATATATTTAAGGATGATTTTTATTTATATTTATATTTATATTAAAGTAAGTATATAATATATATATTTTATATATATTTACTTACACATACTTATATTAGTTGTTAAATTAAAGGTCAATACACTGTAACAAATAAAATAGATAATATTTAATAATAATGTTATATAAGCCCAAGAAGAATCGAACTTCTACAGATTCCTTATCAAGAAATTATTCTACCTTTAAATTATAGGCTTAATATTTTATTTTTTTAATTTATTACACTCTTTTATTAAGAATAATTAATTAAAAATTAATATAAATAATAAATAAAAATATAGGGGTATAATTAAATTAATTAATTAGTATGGTGCTATATCAAAAGCTACTAAAATACTTGGTACTAAAATAATAAAAGCTACTACCACAGGTAATAAATTTAACCAACAGAATTCAATTAATTGATCATATCTTAATCTAGGAAGAGTAGCTCTAAACCAAACAAACATAAAACAGAATATACATGTTTTTAATCCTAAAATTATAGATTGTATATTAAATATAGTATCATTAACTATTAAATTTGGCATATTATAACCACCTAAAAATAATATAGCTGTTATACAACTAAATAATACAATAGAAGTATATTCTGCTAAAAAGAAGAATACAAAAATAATTGAACTATGTTCAGTAAAGAAACCAGCTACTAATTCACTTTCAGCTTCTTGTAAATCAAAAGGAGTTCTACTTGTTTCAGCTAATATAGAAATAAAGTAAATAATAAATATTGGTAATAAAGGTATAATAAACCATATTGATTGTTGACTTTCAATTATAGTAGTGAAATTAAATGATCCTGTTAATAATATGACGATTAAGATTGCTGAACTTAATATTAATTCGTAACTTATCATAGCTGCAGTTGATCTTAAACTTCCTAAAAAGGCATATTTTGAATTAGCAGACCATCCTGCAAATAAAATACCATATATTCCTAAAGAAGATAATGCTAAAGTATATAAGATACCTAAGGGAAAATCAAATAAGGTTAAACCTTCAGCAAAAGGTATTATACCCCAACCTAATAAACTAAAGATTAAAGTAGAGACTGGTGCTAAATAAAATAAGACTTTATTTGATTGAGAAGGTATAATTGTTTCTTTAACTACTAATTTTAAAGCATCAGCAAAGGGTTGAAGAATTCCGTAGTAACCTACTGTATTAGGTCCTACTCTTCGTTGGTGTGCAGCTAATTGTTTTCTTTCAATTATTGTCATGAAAGCTACTGCAAGTAATATTGGTAATAAAACTAATAAAACATCTATTAAATTGATGATAATATTAGCTATATTTAATAATAAATTGTATTGAATCATCTGTTATATTTATATTATTTTTGTTTTTTATTTATTTGTTATTTTATAAGTATTAGTTTATTAATGTTTAATAATTAATACTTATTTTGAATTAGGTCCAGTAAGAATATTAAATTATTCTATTTGGATTTAGTTTATCTATTTAGAGATATGGTTATAATATTTATTTATATTTATTATAGTTTTTATATTTATTTTTTAATTTATTTTTGTTTTTTACACTGTAACGAATTATATTTTTTGATTTATTTTTGTTTGGAGCTATTATTATTTTATTTTTGTTTTCATTCTCTTTTGGAATCGAACCAAAATTGACATTTTAGAAGAATGATGTTCTACCATTAAACTAAGAGAATTTTTTATTTATTTTTTTATTTTTAAAACAAAACAAGAGTTAAGAAGGAATCGAACCTTACCATAAATTTTGCAAATTTACTACAGAAACCAACTGTAAGCATAACTCATTATTTAATGAGATAGGATTTATTTTTATATATATAAAAAATAATTTTATATTACAACTCTTTTAGAGTACTATATTTAAATTTGAATACTTTATATTAAATAGTTTTTTATAAAGATATATATATCTTATATATTATTATATATTTTTAATACAACTATATTTTGTATATATACCTATACATCAAATTCAGCCTTTTAACTCAACTTAACGCGAGTGGGTATACGTAAAGAAGTAATAGAAACTTTAACTATACATAAAGATTATCTATTTAAATTAGCGAATATTAACATAATTTAAATAATTAAAAAATAATAAAATAATACCTATTAAAAGTAATATCTTTCCATAATTAAATTAAGTACTTACATTTAAAATCTTTAAAGATATTTTAATCAAATAAAAATAAAATGATTATTTAAATCAAAATATATCTTTTTATTTTTATTTTTATTAATAAAAAATATATTAAATATAAACTGAAAAACAAAAATGATTGGCGTTATATTAAATTTACTAAATAATAATCCAAATAATCAACAAATAATCTTACATCAAAATGCAAATAATCATTTAATAAATACCACAACAGAAAATCCTATTGATTACTTATATAAAGATTCTACTCCTCTTAAAGAAATAGTATCTAAAATCTTTGAATCTAATATTTTAGAGAATATACAATCTCAGGATATAGGAATATTTACCTTAATATTATTAAGCTTTAGTTTAGTTTATTTCAAAGTAGTTAAACTATATGTAAATAGTGTACATGGTCTAATAATACCTAAATCCCAAGAACTATTGCTACAGCGAAGTAAAAACATAAAATCTTTCATGATTTATGGTGCTTTACCAATCGCCTATTACATTTCTACTATAGCTAATGCAAGTTTTAACCACTTTTTGTATAATAGATTAATAGAGGTATTAAATCAAAATTATACTAAAGAGACCTTATTAGAATTATCTAATGAAATGACTAAAGAAATTTCTAATGCTGGTGTACTGTATTTTTTTTCCTAATTCTAATATTACTTTTTATAATAATATTTTATAATCCTTATAACATATTAAACTATATTTTATATTACATTCAAATGTATAGCAACAAATTTATTTACTTTTTCTTAATAGGTCAATTTTTATTAATCATTTATTATACTATATTATATATTTTGACTAATCTATCCTATACTAATAAATTAATTATACCTCAAAGTATACCTAAATATATTAGCTCTAGATTGCTAAATATAGCAAATTTAAATAATGATCTTAAATATATACTTATGGAATCACATAAAAAACAAATAGTTATATATATTTTAACCTTTATCTTTACATTTATAATGTATATACTAGGTGTATATGGTTAATTCGAAAAATAATATAATAATATTCATTATAAAAAGGTTTATATTTAATTTATATAACCCTTTTTCTTTTCTTTCTAGACCAAACAACACTCTTGTAATAATAATATAATTAATATTTTACCATAAAATATACTTATTGCATATACAGTTAGTTCAACATTTATTTCTTGAGTTTATTTACTACCCTCTTCTTTAGAAATAAAGGGGGAGTCGTAGAAAGGGGGAGGGGAGGATTTGTTGTTGTTTGTTTGTTTGTTGTTTTTCTTGTTATTTCTGGAGTAATTTTTTTTCTTGTTATATCCCTAATTAATTAATAAATTGATAAATAATAATCAAGGTATCAAGAGGAATTGAACCTCTGAAATAAGTATTAACAGTACTCCGCATTAACCACTCTGCCATGATACCCTTATTTATAGAAAGATACGGTAGGCGCGATTCGAACACGCTATACATCTCCTACCCAAAAGGAGCGACTAGCCAATTTGTCATCTACCGTTTTATTATTGTTAATATTATAATTTTTAATATCTATTTTATAAATAATACTCTTTTAATAATTTAAAAAATAAAAATAAATTAATTTAAAACATTATCATTAAAGAATATTGTGAATATCCATATTAATAATAGGACCTGTGTAAACAATATACTAGTTATTTTTAACTCCCTAGTTATTTTATAAACATATTGTGTTATATTAATAA